GATTCATTGGGCAGGATGGCGGAAGGAACTGATACTCATTCATTTATGCTGAGAAATGATCGTGCGCTAACTAACCCTACGACTGATGATGAGATATAAAAAGAGTAAATATTCGTCCGCGAAAGATTTTTTTTAGTGGATTAGTCATTTTTGGACGATCGATAGGATGATAGATAAAATAAGGTAAAAAAAAATTATTCGTTATCATAACGTTAAAAACGACATTGTTATAATACTTTCTATTTGAAAAAGATTCTATTATTTATTTTTTGATCAACATCTATGTTTAATTAAATTTTTTATATTATTCAAACAAGATATAAGAATTCCTACTCGATTAGTAGATTAGATAAAATCTAAAAAAATCCCACGATTCAGTATATTTTTAAACTAGAATTGTGTATCTTAAACTTTTTTATTTTCATTCGCGAGGAGCTGGATGAGAAGAAACTCTCATGTCCGGTTCTGTAGTAGAGATGGAATTGGGATAAACAACCATCAACTATCACCCCCCAAAAACCAGATTCCGTAAACAACATAGAGGAAGAATGAAGGGAATCTCTTATCGAGGGAATCGTATTTGTTTCGGTAAATATGCTCTTCAGGCACTTGAACCCGCTTGGATCACATCTAGACAAATAGAAGCAGGACGACGTGCAATGGCACGAAATGCACGTCGGGGTGGAAAAGTATGGGTACGTATATTTCCAGACAAACCAGTTACAGTCAAACCTACGGAAACACGTATGGGTTCGGGGAAAGGATCCCCCGAATATTGGGTAGCTGTCATTAAACCAGGTCGAATACTTTATGAAACGGGCGGAGTAGCAGAAAATATAGCCAGAAAAGCCATTTCAATAGCAGCGTCAAAAATGCCTATACGAACTCAATTCATTATTTCAGGATAGGAATGTAGAACAAATAAAGAGTTCTTTGGGATGAAAAATAAAGAATCGAAAATGTTTTTCTGGACAAACAATATTGATTTTTTTCTTCGCCCTTTCTTTGCACTGAAAAAAGGGATTAATAAAAAATGATTCAAACTCAGACCCATTTGAATGTAGCGGACAATAGCGGGGCTCGAGAATTGATGTGTATTCACATCATAGGAACTAGTAATCGCCGATATGCTTATATTGGTGACATTATTGTTGCTGTGATCAAAGAAGCAGTACCTAATATGCCCTTAGAAAGATCAGAAATCGTCAAAGCTGTAATAGTACGTACTTGTAAAGAACTCAAACGTGAAAACGGTATGATCATACGATATGATGATAATGCGGCAGTTCTCATTGATCAAGAAGGAAATCCAAAAGGAACTCGAGTTTTTGGTGCGATTGCCCGGGAATTGAGACAGTTCAATTTTACTAAAATAGTTTCATTAGCTCCCGAGGTATTATAATTTATATTTATAGTCGGATATTTGAATGAATATAGATTAGTAGATTCTGTTTCACGCATATACCTTATTGATTTAAGAATTCATAAATAAAAAAAGAAAGAACATGTTGATTATATCAAAATTCGGAGGTACTAGAATAAATTTCGTTCATCATGGGTAGGGACACTATTGCTGATATAATAACCTCGATACGAAATGCTGACATGAATAAAAAAGGAACGGTTCGAATAGCATCGACGAACATTACCGAAAACATTGTTAAAATACTTTTACGAGAAGGTTTTATCGAAAACGTGAGAAAACATCGGGAAAACAACAATTTTTTTTTGGTTTTAACCTTGCGACATAGAAAGAATAGGCAAAAACCATATTCTAATATATTCTATATTTTAAATTTAAAACAGATCAGTCGTCCTGGTCTACGAATCTATTCCAACTATCAACGAATTCCTAGAATTTTAGGAGGGATGGGGGTTGTAATTCTTTCGACTTCTCGAGGTATAATGACAGACCGAGAAGCTCGATTAGAAGGAATCGGTGGAGAAATTTTGTGTTATATATGGTAATCCTTTCGAATATCCGAATTCGATCCGGAACTTCCTATTTGTGAAAAAAGAGAACGGGTTGTCTAATATCACTCCAACTCCATTATTAGTTGATACTTAAGGGGTTTTACTTGACTTGGAATGAAAGAACAAAAAAATAAAGGATTGGATTCATGAGGGTTTCAATTTTACTGAATCACTTCCCAACAGTATGTTGCGGGTTCGTTTAGATAATGATCAGATTTTATGTTTCTTTCAGGAAGGATACGACGTAGTTTTATACGGATACTACCAGGAGGAGATAGAGTCATAATTGAAAAAAAAAGTAGTTATGATTCAACCAAAGGTATATTATAAACTACGCAAAACAAGGGTTCAAAAGATTATTAGATTAGGTAGTCTAATTGTTTTTTCAACTTCACCATTACTTTATTATTTATGGGGATAATTCGAGGTTCAAAATTTAAAGAAACTTATTTTCTTCCAACCAAAAAGTATATTCGTAATTAAGGTAAGGAATAACAAATATGAAAATAAGGGCCTCTGTTCGTAA